GGATCTTGAAGTACTATTTCTGCATCTCCCTGACCAAATCCGCCCACATTAGGATTACTTGTCAACGGTTGATCCAATTTGATAGATTCGCCTTCTGAAACAAGAAGCTCTGGCCCCGGAGGGATAATATCAACAACTTGACGTCCATCCGATGGATCCGCTATGGTTATTTCGTATCCCCCCTTTTCTTTTCGTAGGATTTTGCTTACTATACCTGATGCTGTAGCATTATAAACTGTATTGTTACTCTTGCTCCCGTCAGGATAAATTTGGCCCCTTCCCCTGTTTCCGCCTACGTATATAGGATATTTTAAGAAGTGAGTGTCTTTCTTAGTAGCGGGGTCGGGGGAAAGAATAGGAAAGGTGATTTCACTATATTTCTGACCAGGAACAGGGCCTATGACAAGAATATTTTTTTGATTGGGGCGATAGCTCTGAAAAGACAGATTGCCCATCTTTTCTTTTATCTCGGGGGAAATACGATCGGGAGGGGCTAATTCAAAACCCTCTGGTAAAATAAGAACAGCTCCCACATTCAGGACTCCTTTTTTACCATTAGCAAGAACTTGTTTCACTTGCATATCATAAGGAATTCGAACAACTGCTTCAAATACAGTATCGGGAAGTACCGCTTGCGGAACCTCAATATCCACCGGTTTATTAGCTAAATGGCAATTGGCGCATACAATACGTCCAGTCGCTTCTCGTGGATTTTCATAACCCTGCTGTGCAAAAATGGGATATGCATTTGAAATGGATGTACGAGTGATGATATATATCATGAGCGATATGGAAATAGATCGAGTAATTTGTTCCTTTATCCAAGAAAAAGTATTTCTAGTTTGCATGGTCCAACCATTGATCCCGAAAATATATTTATACAATAAATTTGGGTAGGTCACTAATGGAGTTTCCTATCCACGATTCTGTTATTTACTGGAATAATTTGTTTTGACTCAATTAATATATATAGGAATATAGGATGAATCTCCGGGATGGGTAGAAATAGAAAGCGATTTTCAATGCTTTGCTTATGTACAACTGCAAAGTAAGAAACATTATAATTGGATTAGGTAGATAATTTTTCAGTCATTCATTGAATGATAAATCACTACAAGTGACGGAGATACGCGATTTAAATAACGGAAAATCCAATATTTTAAAATTGTATCTAGAATGACTGGAAAAGTGGAAACAAGGCCAGATATAATTTGATCATTATGAACAAATCCAAAATCCTTGTAGACAAAGCCAATCATCAGTTCCCAACCATGGGGCGAATGAAATCCGATACATAAATCAGTTAATAAAAGAAGAGAAAAAGCTTTTATTGTGTCACTTAAGTTATATAGGAATTCTTGAGCCCAAGAATTAAGAATAACGAGTTCTTTATTACCCAAAATAGAATAACCACTTAGAATAATGAAACATATTATATTTGTCGAGAAGTGCAAAATCGTATGAATACGACCCTCGTTGTGTATCTTGATTAATTGGATTGTTTCTTTGTGAATTCCTATACGAAGGTTTTGTAGATGTGTCTCCGAGTATTCCTTGATCATTTCCTCTAAGAAGAGGAGTTCCTCTAATTCTATGAATTTTTCTAGAATACTCTTTTCTTCAAGATCATTCAAAAAAGTTTCGGATTGCCTAGTGTTCCACCAATTAGTAACCCATGATTCCAGACTTTTTTGAAAGGAGAGAGAAATCCACCAGGGCAAAAATACTATAGATGCAAGATATAAAAGAGGAGTGAATGCTTTCTTTTTTGCCATTTTTTCATCTGTGAATTGTTAATGAACCCGTCTCATTCGTCGACTCTATGTAATCTAATATTTCTCTCACGCATCAGTTCTATTACAAGTTATCAAACCTATGAATCTATTCACTCTTTTTTATTTGTGATTTCGTGGTTAGGCCTTGAATCTAGAAAAAAATACGGAAAAAGATGAAAAACTCGAATGAATATATATGAATAAATAATATAATAAAAATTGTTTCCCTATATCTCAATCAGTCAAATTCGAAGCATATATCTCTTTTCGATGAACGCCCGGAAAAACCACTTTAAATAATGAATATGAATAGTATTCAGATTTTGAGACAAAAGAACTCTTTTTCTATCATTCTCCTTTTCTATCATTCTCCTTTTCTATCATTCTCCTTTTCTATCATTATATAAAAAAACCTCTAATATTTCGAAAAAATTTAACTGACTATGAGTAGTCATCGATAGAATAATTGAGGTAATTTTCTGAAAAATATTGTGAAAAATGAGTGACAAAAAACGACATAAATAAATTGGCTACATTATAAGAGATCCAAATTTTTCGTCATTAAGGAGCACAAAAAGTCTAAAAAGAAGCTTCAAAAAAATTACAAGATATGATCTATCTGAATCTAAAGTTTCAATTCCAACAACTAAAAAGGGGGAATTTCCTTATTTCGAAATGGTTGATTATGAGATTTTCTTTTTTTCTTATTTTTTTATTTAATATATAATTGAGTTGTGTATGTGTATATTTCGATACATATAAAAGATCCCCCAAAAAGGTTTTTTTATACTTGTTCCATATACGTCTGCTTTGACTCGAATGAATGTTCTGAAGAAACCTCAATTAAGTTATGTTATAGAAAAAGAGGATTCTTGCTTTTTTGCCCTCCCGCGAGAAAGCATTAATTTCTCAGCTGATTTCTTAAAATACTTCAATAGGTACACGCAAGAAATAAGCCAATTCAGCAGCTTTTTGTTCCATTTCCCGTGGAGTAAAATTCTCATCAGTACGAGTCAATGGAATGGCTCCCTGGCCTCTGATATCCATATAAAGGACACGACGAGCATAAATACCCTCTTTAACTTCTATTCTGACGGACTGAATATCTTTTATAAGAAATCGGAGGAAGACCCGACGATTTTTTCCAGGGAATCCCCAACGAAAGATACACACTATTCCGTCTTTTCTATCAAATCGATCATAACCACTACCTACATTCCACGAAATTGTGCACCACAAATAGGAGCTAATAAAAAGACCCGCGATCCCATAGAAAGACATCACAATCCCTTGTGGAAAAAAAACTATTTGCTGAGACGGAAATAAAGATATCAAATTTCTACCAAGATAACTCGAGGTTCCAACCAACAAGAATCCTAATGAACCTAAAAAAAGGATAACAGCCCAGCAGAAATTACTTGTTTTTCGAGCCCCCGTTATAGGTTCTATCCATATATGTTCTGATCGACAACTCATACTTGATCCGGTTGCTTTTTTTGGAATTGAGAGAATACCCCAAATGAATTTGCCGTTTATTTCCGAAGTAACTCGCATCAACTAGCACTAGTTTGATGTGAACCTTTAGGAGTAATTCATTAAATTGGTTAGATCTAAACTAATAACACACCCTTCGTATGACTCACTAAAGATAGCCACATGTATATAGATAGACCAACTTTACAGTTCAGCTATTCGCCGATTCGGGTCTATTTGAAACTAGCTAATAGCATTTTGGGGAGATTTCGACGGAAGCCTCTTATACCATATTTAGCTAAATGGATATCTGTGTTATGATACAAGCGTCAGTTTTGAAAAAAAAAAAAGATAATATTTTGCGCCCTCGGCTCTAAACAATCTTGTTTTTTTGAACATGAAGAAATAAAGAAGCCATTGCGATTGCCGGAAATACTAGGCCTACTAAAGGGACCAAAACAGAGGGAAAATTAAGAGTTGTCATAGAATGGGTACCTCGATTTACTATTTGTACCTGTTATTATTATTTAGATTTTATATTTATTATTTATAATATTATTTATAATATAAAGATATCNNTATCTATATCTATTAAGAATTAATTATTAATTAAAAATAATATAAGTATCTACTATCTAAGTCTAAGTGAGTATATAATGTAGTTTTTCATCTTTCTACATGAAAAATTTGAGAGGATATGGATGAGATATTATTTTCTTCATTTTTTGCTCTTGTCTTCGAATTTCATTCACTAAGCAAAAAGTTTTTTTTAATGAATTAGATTCTATTTATATTGATTCAAGGGTTTGTTAGAATCCCATCCAGCAGGGATTCTTAGTCAAAATAGGATTATCGTACGCTATAGAAAGATAAAAAATTCTATACTATATTTTCTAGATTTTAATTTCATTATATATGACGAGAAGAAGATTTTTTTATTTGCCTAATTTCACGAAAAAAAGAATTTCATCTTTTATCTTGTTAATAGAGACTTCTTGATCAATAATCAGGAATATAGAAAAAGGGTCAGATTTCCGATTTTATGTGACTTTTGATTCGTTATACAATTAGATCGTATGTCAACAAAGAAAACCCATTCGTCTCAATTTCACTTGTATTCCGATAAACTAATTACTCGTTTGCTCAAAATAATGGACTTAATGTTCTAATTTTGATTCAAAGGAAAGAAAGTGTGGAGTTGAAATAACTCACTCAGAACGCCTTTTAAAGGATTACGTGGTACGATTAGATCGAATAAACCCTTCTGGAATAAATACTCAGACGCTTGTGAACCTTCGGGTACTGTTTTATTCAATGTTTGTTCAATTACTCTTTTACCCGCAAAGGCAATGTAGGCATTGGGTTCGGCAATAATGATATCCCCCAACATACCAAAACTGGCTGTCACCCCACCAGTAGTAGGAGATGTAAGGATTGGTACATAGAATAACTTTTTATTTGATTGATAATCATATAAAGCAGAAGATATTTTAGCCATTTGCATCAAGCTCAAACTTCCTTCTTGCATACGTGCCCCTCCGGAAGCACACACTATAATAAGAGGTAGAAATTCTTTAGTAGCATATTCAATCAAACGGGTAATTTTCTCCCCGACTACGGATCCCATACTACCCCCCATAAACTGAAAATCCATAACCCCTATTGCTACGGAAATACCGTTTAATTGCCCTATGCCTGTTTGAACAGCCTCGGTTAATCCTGTCTTTCTTTGATAAGAATCGATACGATTTT